ATTTTATTCATATAAATGATAAACTAGATCACTTTCCAAAATGTTAAAAAAAAAACATCATTTTATTTTCGTTTTTATATTTATAATGATAATAATGATAATGTTTTTGAAAACTTCATTAATTAATTTAGAACATCTCTTCCTTGATGGCTAGTATCTATTGATACTTTCAAAATTAGAAGCAAGGAGAGGAGGAATTGGAATTGCTCGGGTTCGTTTTCTTGAATAACACAATTCCAATATCTATTTCTGTAGATCAGAAATTACCCCAATCCTTTTTGATAGGCCCCTACTCTATTTAGTAGTTCATCAAAGTTGAATTTTTTTTTTATAAATTAATTGACTAAGTTCTATTTTCTATTCTAGGACATTGAAACAATAATGCAATAATGACATAGTCAGTCACGCTGCTCCAACTTGGCTTGAAAAAAGAAAGAAGGAATAAAGTAAAATAGTCTTCTTCTTCACAATATACATACTATCACTAGGAATGCAGTACAAATAATTGCCAACAATAATTTGATTCTTTTTATGAAATTCTTTTTATGAAATCAACTCGATGCTGATAAAATGGCGAATCTAGAAATTCATTTCGGACAATTGAACCTTCTCAAACTGTTTCTTCTTAAGAACCAAAAATATTTGTGCCAAAATAACAGATGCCAAGAAGAACAAAAGGCCTTGGACACGTAATGGATCTTGAAGTACTATTTCCGCATCCCCTTGGCCAAATCCACCCACATTAGGATTACTCGTTAATGGCTGATCAAGTTTGATAGATTCACCCTCTGAAACAAGAAGTTCGGGTCCTGGGGGGATAATATCAACTACTTGACGCCCATCCAACGCATCTGTTATGGTTATTTCATATCCCCCTTTTTCTTTTCGTATGATTTTACTTACTATACCAGCCGCTGTAGCATTATAAACTGTATTGTTACTCTTGCTCCCATCCGGATAAATCTGGCCCCTTCCTCTATTCCCGCCTACATATATGGGATATTTTAAAAAGTGAACATCTTTATTAGTAGCGGGGTCCGGAGAAAGAATAGGAAAGGTTATTTCACTATATTTCTGACCAGGAACAGGACCTATAACAAAAATATTTTTTTTAGTGGGGCGATAGTTTTGAAAAGACAGATTGCCTATCTTTTCTTTGATCTCAGGCGAAATGCGATCGGGGGGGGCTAATTCAAAACCCTCAGGTAAAATAAGAACAGCCCCCACATTCAAACCCCCCTTTTTACCATTAGCAAGAACTTGTTTCACTTGCATATCATAAGGAATTCGAACAACTGCTTCAAATACAGTATCAGGAAGTACCGCTTGTGGAACCTCAATTTCCACGGGCTTATTAGCTAAATGGCAATTGGCACATACAATCCGCCCGGTCGCTTCTCGTGGATTTTCATAACCCTGCTGTGCAAAAATGGGATATGCATTTGAAATGGATGTACGGGTTATGATATATATCATAATCGATACGGAAATAGAGCGAGTAATCTCTTTCTTTATCCAAGAAAGGGTATTTTGAATTTGCATTGTCCAATCATTGATCCCGAAAATTTCTACAATAAAATTAGGTAGGTCGCTTCTATAGTCCCTATCCACAATTCTGCGATTTACTGAAATAATTTTACTGGAAAATAGGCATAGGAGAAATCCGCGTATCGGTCGAAAGAGGAAGTACGTTTTTAAATGTTTGTTTTGCTTTTTAAAATGTTTTGCTTATGTAACATATTTATGTTAATTGTTAGTTGGCTCAGTCATTCATTGAATGATAAATCACTACAAGTGATGGAGATACACGATTTAAATAACGAAAGATCCAATATTTAAAAATTGTATCTATAATGACTGGAAAAGTGGAAACAAGACCAGATATAATTTGGTCGTTATGAGCAAATCCAAAATCTTTGTAAACATAGCCAATCATAAGTTCCCAACCATGGGGTGAATGGAATCCGATACATAAATCCGTTAATAAAAGAATAGAAAAAGCTTTTATTGTATCACTTAAGTTATATAGGAATTCTTGAACCCAAGAGTTAAGAATAACAAGTTCTTCATTACCCAGAATAGAATAACCACTGAAAATAATGAAACAGATGATATTTGTTGATAAGTGCAAAATCGTATGCATAGGATCCTCGTTATGCATCTTCATCAATTGGATCGTTTCCTTGTGGATTACGATACGAAGCGTTTGTAGATCTGTTTGCGGTTCTTCTTTTATCATTTCGTCCAAGAGTAAAAGTTCTTCTAATTCTATGAATTTTTCTAGAATACTCTTTTCTTGAATATCAGTCAAAAAAGTTTCAGATTGCCGAGTATTCCACCAATTAGTAACCCAAGATTCAAGACTTTTATTAAATGAGAGAGAGATCCACCAGGGCAAAAATACTATAGATGTAAGATATAGAAGAGGAAGAAATAATTTCTTTTTTGCCATTTTTTCATCTGTAAATTGGAATTCTTAATCAACCCACCTGATTCGTCGAATTTTTTTGATCTAATATTCGATTTTTCTAGTAACCATAAGTTCTATTACAAGGGATCTAACTTATGAATCTATTTCCTATTTTTTATTTATTTTTTGTGATTCCGCGGTTAGTCCTTGAATCTAGAAAGAATACAGAAATAGAATAAGAGTCGCATTCGACTGAAGAAATAATTCAAAAAATATTGGTTCCAGATACCCCCATTGATCAAATTCGAAGCCCTTTTGATGAATTCCTGAAAGAACCACTTCAATGAATATTATTCGGATTTCGAACCAAAGGAGCTCCCCTTCTGGCAAAATAGAAACTATTTTGAAAAAAAAAAAACAAAACCTTAAGCTAGGCTATAGAAAGAAAAGAGAATTCGTGAACCCCCCCCCCCCACTGAGAAAGAATTTTTTCTTCATTTCTAAAGTTAATTTGAAAATACTTCAATTGGTACGCGCAAGAAATAGGCTAATTCGGCAGCTTTTTGCTCAATTTCTCGCCGAGTCAAATTCTCATCACTGCGCGTCAAGGGAATGTCCCCCCGTCCTTTGATTTCCATATAAAGGATCCGACGAGCATAAATCCTCCCTTTAACTTCTTCTATTCTGATGGACTGAATATCTTTCATACGGAATCGTAGGAAGATACGACGATTTTTTCCAGGAAATCCCCAACGAAAAATACACCCTATTCCTTCTTTTTTATCGAATCGATCATAGCCACTGCCCACATTCCATGAAATTGTGCACCACAAATAGGAACTAATAAAGAGACCCGCGATCCCGTAGAAAGACATCACGATCCCCTGTGGGAAAAAATGGATTTCCTGAGACGGAACTAAGGATATCAAATTCTTACCGAGATAACTGGAAGTTCCAACCAATACGAATCCTAATGAACCTAAAAAAAGGATAAAGGCCCAACAGAAATTACTTATTTTTCGAGACCCCACTATAAGTTCTATCCATATATGTTTTGATTGCCAACTCATACTAGATCCAGTTACAGTTTATTGGAATTGAGAAAATAGTCCAAATGGATTTTATTTTCCTTTTTTTTATTCCCGAAGTAACTCTCATCAACTAGCACCATTCTGATGTAACTCTTTACTTTAGGAATAATTGATTAAATTGGTTAGGGCTAAAATAATAACATTCACTTTATATGATCTCCCATAGATAGCTATATCCATATAGATAAGATACATTGATTTTACATTTCAGATATCCGCCTCGATTCCGATTCTATTAAATAGAGATCCGTGTTTGTTATCTATATCTAAGTTAAAAAAAAAAAATGGGACCCCTCGGATCTAAACAATCTTGTTTTTTTGAACATGAAGAGATAAAGAAGCCATTGCCATTGCCGGAAATACTAGGCCTACTAAAGGCACAAAAATGGAGGGGAAGTTTATCATAGAATGGGTACCTCGATGTAATATTTGTACCTGTTATAAAGATAGCTTATAATATATATAATTCGTATATAATTATACTAAGTATATCTAAGTGAGTATATAGAATAAAGAAACGCAAGGAATGTCTAATTAAAGAATCTATATGTATAATTAAATAAATAAAAAGAAATAAGACTTATTCATCTTTCTACATGAAATCGAAAAATATATGGATGAGAAAATCCATTCTTGTCTTATCATTTGAATTCCAATTTTGATTTAATTAGAAATTTTCTCGAAAGATTCACTAGAATTCGATCTACGAAGAGGGATTCTTAGGCAAATTAGAGATTTCTCGGGAGAAAGGATCCTAGACTCTATAGCTCTATTTTCTATATTTGAATTATATATACATACACAATATATACATACACAGCAAAAAGGAAAAAGAGAATTCGGTTTATTTGCCTAATTTTAATTTCGCATAAGGCAGAATGTTCTTTTTGTTTTTTTGTTGATAGAGGTTTCCTGATTACTAAGCATTAGTATCGGTATAAAAAAAAAAAAGAATTGTCCACATGATTCTTTATTTTAAAAATTTACAATAAAATCTTATCTTATGTCATCACCGAAAAAAAACATTCTTCGGATTTTTACTTTGATTCCGATAAACTAACTATTTTTTTTCACTACAAATAAAATAATTGAACTTAAGGCGCTCCTTACTACTTAATGGAATTTGAATTCAAAGGAAAAAAGGCGTGAAGCTTCAATAACTCACTCAAAACACTCGTTAAAGGATTACGTGGTACGATTGGATCGAATAAGCCCTTATGGAATAAATATTCAGCCGCTTGTGAACCTTCAGGTACTGTCTTATTCAATGTTTGTTCAATTACTCTTTTACCAGCAAATGCAATGTAGGCATTAGGTTCGGCAATAATGATATCCCCCAACATCCCAAAACTAGCCGTCACACCACCAGTAGTAGGAGATGTAAGGATAGATACATAGAATAACTTTTTATTTGATTGATAATCATATAAGGCAGCCGATATTTTAGCCATTTGCATCAAGCTCAAACTTCCTTCTTGCATACGTGCTCCTCCGGAAGC